AAGTAACAAACGTTAGAATTGGGGCAGTGGATCATTTTTCAGTCATTCATTGAATGATAAATCACTACAAGTGAGGGAGATAGACGGTTTAAATAGCGGAAGATCCAATATTTAAAAATTGTATCTAATATGACTGGAAAAGTGGAAACAAGACCAGATATAATTTGATCATTATGAGTAAATCCAAAATCTTTGTAGACAGAACCAATCATTAGTTCCCAACCGTGGGGTGAATGAAATCCTATACATAAATCAGTTAATAAAAGAATAGAAAAAGCTTTTATTGTGTCGCTTAAGTTATATAGGAATTCTTGAACCCAAGAATTAAGAAAACGAAGTTCTTGATTACCTAGAATAGAATAACCGCTTAAAATAAGGAAATAGATTATATTTGTCGAGAACTGGAAAATCATATGGATACCATCCTCATTGTACATCTTGATCAATTTGATAATTTCTTTGTGGATTCCGATACGAAGCTTTTGTAAATGTGTTTCCGGGTATTCCTTTATCATTTCTTCCAAGAGGACGAGTTCGTCTAATTCTATGAATTTTTCGAGAATAGTTTTTTCTTGAATATCATTCAAAAAAGTTTCGGATTCTCTAGTATTCCACCAATTAATAATCCAAGATTCTAGACTTTTTTGAAAGGAGAGAGAGACGCACCAGGGCAAAAATACTATAGATGCAAGATATAGAAGGGGAGTGAACGCTTTCTTTTTTGCCATTTTTATCGTCTGTGAATTTTTAAGCAACCCACCTCGGGCGTCGATTCCATACGATCTAATATTTCTATCAAGCATAAGTTTTATTCCAAGGTATCAAGGCATCCCCCCCCTCTTCCCTGATTTTTTATTTTTGATTCAGTGTTTAGCCTATGAATTTAGAAAGCATACAGAAATTTAATTAAAGTACACTTAAAATTCGAATGACGAAACAAAATATTCTTTCCAGATAGCTCAATTGCTCAAATTCGAAGCAATTACCTCTTTTCGATGAATACCCCAACGAGCTGCATATTATTCGGATTTCGAGATGAAAGAGATCCCTTTCTATCAAAATAGTAAATATTTAACAAATAAAAAAAAGAAATGCTTTATTTTTTTATTTGATTTTTCCGAAATGTTTTGATCTATAAGATCCATTTTCGATTTGATACTTGTTTTAGTCAATTAAGTTCAATGGATTGATTTACATATGCATAAAATTTTTGCTGACAAAAGAGTTTCGTCGGTTAAGCTATATTCTAGAAAAATGGGGGATTCTTTTGTTATTTTTCCCGCAAACATTATTCATTTCAGAAGACTTCAATGGGGACACGCAAGAAATAGGCCAATTCACCCGCTTTTTGCTCAATTTCTCGTGGAGTAAAATTCTCATCAGCACGAGTCAAGGGAATAGCCCCCTGACCTCTGATTTCCATATAAAGGACACGACGAGCATAAACACCCTCTTTCACTTCTATTCTGAGGGATTGAATATCTTTCATAAAGAATCGGAGGAAGATACGACGGTTTTTTCCAGGAAATCCCCAGCGAAAAATATACACCATTCCTTCCTTTTTATCGAATAGATCGTAACCACTACCCACATTCCACGAAATTGTGCACCACAAATAAGAGCTAATAAAGAGACCTGCAATCCCATAGAAAGACATCACGATCCCTTGTGGAAAAAAAATTATTTGCTGAGAAGGGAATAAAGATATCAAATTCCGGCCAAGATAACTAGAAGTTCCAACCAATAAGAACCCTAATGAACCTAAAAAAAGGACAAAGGCCCAGCATAAATTACTTGTTTTTCGAGACCCAGCTATAAGTTCTATCCATATACGTTCTGACCGATAACTCATACTAGATACAGTTGTATTTTATTGGAATTGGGAGAATAACCCAAATTACTTTGACTTTACTTTTTTAATTTCTGAAGTAACTCTCATCAACTAGTACTATTCGGAAGTGAACCCTTAGGAATAATTCATTGAATTGCTTAGATCGAAATTGATTAGATCTAAAAGTATACCATCTTCTTCATATGATCCCTATAGATATCTACATATATGGATTCAGTGATAGATACATTGACTTTAGATTTCTTTAAGGAACCCCCCTGTTCCCAATCTATTTTCAAATAGCTGTAATTCATTTACACATATATCATCATGTTTACGCATGCATAAAAAACCTTTCATTTATGTATCCTTTATGCTCGGAGGAAACCTCATGTTATACAATATTCTACTAAATAGATATCCGTGTTATGATCCAAGTCTAAGCCTTGAAAAAAAATCTAATAAATAGATAGGAAAATCTAATAAATAGATAGGATAGGACCCATTCGATCTAAAAAGGGATCTAAAAAATCTTGTTTCTTTGAACATGAAGAGATAAAGAAGCCATTGCAATTGCCGGAACAACTAGGCCTACCAAAGGCACAAAAATAGAGGGTACGTTGTTGAAAGTTGTCATAGAATGAATACCTCGATTTAATATTTGTACCT